CGGAAATAGATCGAGTAATCTGTTCCTTTATCCAAGAAAAAGTCTTTCTAGTTTGCATGGTCTAATAATTGATCCAAAAATTTCTACAATAAATTGAGTAGGTTGCTAGTATAGTTCCCTATCCACGATTCTGCTATTTACTGGAATCATTTTACTGGAATAATATAGGATGAATTCCCCGGATGGTTAGAAATCTAAAGAGTAAGTACGATTTTTAATGCTTATGTAGAACTACAAAGTAACAAACATTCTAATTGGATTAGATTAATATCGGTGGATCATTTATCAGTCATTCATTGAATGATAAATAACTACAAGTGACGGAGATACACGATTCAAATAACGGAAAATCCAATATTTAAAAATAGTATCGAGAATGACTGGAAAAGTGGAAACAAGACCAGATATAATTTGATCATTATGAACAAATCAAAAATCTTTGTAGACAGAGCCAATCATTAGTTCCCAACCGTGGGGTGAATGGAATCCGATACATAAATCCGTTAATAAAAGAATTGAAAAAGCTTTTAATGTGTCGCTTAAATTATATAGGAATTCCTGAGCCCAAGAGTTAAGAATAACAAGTTCTTCATTACCAAAAACAGAATAACCGCTTAGAATAACAAAACAGATTCTATTTGTCGAGAAGTGAAAAATCGTATGGATACGATCCTCATTGTGTATCTTGATTAATTGGATCGTTTCTTTGTGGATTCCTATACCAAGCTTTTGTAAATGTGTCTCCGAGTATTCCTTGATCATTTCGTCCAAGAAGAGGATTTCCTCTAATTCTATGAACTTTTCTAGAATACTCTTTGAATATCATTCAAAAAAATTTAAGATTGCCCGGTATTTCACCAATTAGTAACCCAAGATTCCATACTTTTCGTAAATGAGAGAGAAATCCACCAGGGCAAAAAGACTATAGATGCAAAATACAAAAGAGGAGTGAATGCTTGATTTTTTGCCATTTTTTCATCTGTGAATTGTTAATCAACCCACCTCATTCGTCGGCTCTATGTGATCTATCGAATATTTCTTTCACCAATGAGTTCTATACAAGATATCAAACCTATGAATCTATTTTATTTGTGATTTTGTTTGAATCTAGAAAGAATACAGAAATAGACTAAGATGCCACTTCGAATTTGAATGAAGAAATAATCCAAAATATTGTTTTCAGATATATAAATTGGTAAAATTCGAAACAAGTGTCTCCGAATGAACGAAAGAAGCACTTTAAGGAATGAATATTATTGAGATTTTGAGACGAAAGAATTCCTTTTCTATCAAAATATCCAATATCTCGAAAAAATTCCACCGATTACCCATAGCCAGGAATAGAATAATTGAGAGAAAGATATTGTGATGATCAAAAAAAATGAGTAGCAAAACAAGACAGAAATTGTCCAGTTATCATTATGAAGAAAACCAATTGTTGGTTATTAAGGAATACAAAAGAAAGGATAAAAAAAGGTCGATTGACAAAAAAGAAATAATTTACAAGATATGATTTATCTGCATCTAAAGTATCAATTCCAACAAATATTGAACTTAAAAAAAAAAAAAAATTTCTTTCTTTCGAAATCGTTTGATATATGAGATGAATTGAATCTATTAGTTCAATTTGTTATACTTGTTGTTGAATTGAGTTGCGTGGATTTGTATACGCCACAAAAAGAGTTTTCTTTTATGGTTGTTCCATATATGTCGGCTTTGGCTCGACTTAACGTTCTGACAAAACTTCAGTTAAGTTATGTTATAGAAAAAAAAGAGGATTCTTGCATTTTGCCCTCCTGCTGAGAAAGCATTCATTCTTCAGCCCATATTTACATTTCTCAAAAGACTTCAATTGGTACGCGCAAGAAATAGGCCAATTCGGCGGCTTTTTGTTCAATTTCTCGTGGAGTCAAATTCTCATCAGTACGGGTCAAGGGAATGGCCCCCTGGCCTCTGATATCCATATAAAGGACACGACGAGCATAAATACCCTCTTTCACTTCTATTCTAACGGACTGAATATCTTTTATAAGGAATCGGAGGAATATGCGACGATTTTTTCCAGGAAATCCCCAACGAAAAATACACACTATCCCTTCCTTTCTATCGAATCGATCATAACCACTACCTACATTCCAGGAAATTGTGCACCACAAATAGGAACTAATAAAGAGACCCGCGATCCCGTAGAAAGACATCACGATCCCTTGTGGAAAAAAAATGATTTGCTGAGACGGAAAAAAAGATATCAAATTTCTACCAAGATAACTGGAAGTTCCAACCAATAAGAATCCTAATGAACCTAAAAAAAGGATAAGGGCCCAGCATAAATTACTTAGTTTTGAGACCCCGTTATAAGTTCTATCCATATATCTTCTGATCGCCAACTCATACTTGATCTGATTGCATTTTATTGGAATTGAGAGAATACCCCAAATGGATTTGACTTTCCTTTTTTTTGTTTCCGAAGTAACTCTCATCAACTAGCACTAGTTTGATGTGAACCTTTAGGAGTAATTCATCAAATTGGTTAGATCTAAAATAATAACATACCCTTCATATGAGCCCACTATACATATTGATATACTTATAGATCCACCGACTTTACATTTTAGCCATCCAGCGATCCTGATCTATTTGAAACTAGCTAGAATTCATTTACCCATAGATCCTTTTCTGCAGGCATAAGAACTTTTTCCTTTATGTTCGGCGGAAATTACACGTTAGACCATATTTTTCGAAATAGATATCTGTGTTATGCTACAAGTCTAAGTTTTGAAAAAAAAAAAAACGGATGAGATTGGGTCCCATCAGATCTAAACAATCTTGTTTTTTTGAACATGAAGAGATAAAGAAGCCATTGCAATTGCCGGAAATACTAGGCCTACTAAAGGCACAAAAATAGAGGGGAAATGGAAAGTTGTCATAAAATGGGTACCTCGATTTACTATTTGTACCTGCTATTATTTCTTTTTTATAAAAAAGAAATATCTTATAATAATTATAATTAAGAATTGTAATTATTATTAATTAATTCAATTTAAAATTCTTAGTATAGAAATAAGTATCTATATATCTAAGTGAGTATATAGAATAAGTCCAAGGAATGTAGAACTAAATAAATGGACTTATTCATCTTTCTACATGAAAGATATGTATGATAATTCACTTTATTATTTTTCTTCATTTCTTTGTCTTTTGTTCTTGTCTTCGAATTTTTAATAAAGAAAGAGTTTCTTACAGATTATCGAAAGATTCGTTAGAATGCGACCCAACATTTTTAGTGAAAATGGGATTTTCGGGAGATAGAGAAAGATAAAAAACTATATATCTATCTTTTCTCTATTTGATTATATACATAAGACATAAGACAAAATTCATTTTATTTGCCTAATTTCACGAAAGGAAGAATTCACTCTTTTATCTTGTTGATAGAGACTTCTTAATTAGTAATCGGGATTCTAGGTAAAAAAAAGAGTTATCCGCAACTTTTTATTCTTTCTACAATTAGATCTTAGGTCATCAAAGAAAACTCCATTCTTATTTACTTTGATTCTTATAAACTAACTACTTGTTTGCTACAAATAAACTAATTGAATTTTGTGTGCTCTACTTGATTGAATTTTCATTCAAAGGAAAGAAAGCGTGGAGCTTAAATAACTCACTCAGAACGCTTTTTAAAGGATTACGTGGTACAATTAGGTCAAATAAGCCCTTCTGGAATAAATATTCAGCCGCTTGTGAACCTTCAGGTACTGTTTTATTCAATGTTTGTTCAATTACTCTTTTACCCGCAAATGCAATATAGGAATTGGGTTCAGCAATAATGATATCTCCCAACATACCAAAACTAGCTGTTACCCCACCAGTAGTAGGAGATGTAAGGATTGATACATAAAATAACTTTTTATTTGTTTTATTTGATTGATAATCATATAAAGCAGACGATATTTTAGCCATTTGCATCAAGCTCAAACTTCCTTCTTGCATGCGTGCCCCCCCGGAAGCGCACACTATAATAAGAGGTAGAAATTGATTGGTAGCGTACTCAATCAAACGGGTGATTTTCTCCCCGACTACGGATCCCATACTACCCCCCATAAACTGCAAATCCATAACCCCAATTGCTACGGGAATACCATTTAGTTGACCTATGCCTGTTTGAACAGCCTCAGTTAATCCTGTCTTTCTTTGATAAGAATCAATACGATCTTTATAAGGCTCCTCCTCCGAATGAAATCCAATGGGATCCAGAGAGACCATGTCTTCATCCATAGGATGCCAAGTACCGGGATCGATCGAAAGTTCGATTCTATCTGAACTACTCATTTTCAAATGATATCCACATTGTTCACAAATATTGGTTTTTGATTTCAAAAATTTCTTATAATTTAATCCATAACAATTTTCGCATTGAACCCACAAATGCCTGTATTTTTGAGTTACATCGAGATCATTAGACCTTTCTCTTAGAGTTAAATCACTACTCTTCGTGTGGGTTCGTATACCGGACCTCGCGCTTTCACTACTATTTGTATGTTTACCAAAAATACACCTAGAAATGTAACTGTCACTACTATCACTTACAATGGACGTATCCATATAGATTTGAGACTGAAGATAACTGTCAATACAACTATTAATGTGATTATTCCAACTATATTGAGTATCATACATGTAACGATTGTAGTAGGGATCTTCACTCGTAGATCCATTATTCAGATAACTATAATTCCGATAACTATAAAAAGAACTTTCTAGTTCACTCAGAAAAGAATGATCATTGTCAATTTCAAAAATCTGATTTTCAATATAAAAATAGATAGCATAACTGTCTCCATTACTATCTCTAACTAAAAAAGTATCATCAGAGATGAAATTCCGAATGTCTTTGATGCCGAATAAATGATCGACATTACTGTAACTAGAATTGTCACGACCCCTCCAACTATGAATGTTTTTAGCTTTTCTATTCGTATCTTCACTTTGACTAGTATTTTCAATAGGACCAAGATTGTCCATTGATTTATTTATTCCATACCTGCGTTCTAACTCCTTCTTAAACACCATCGAATTAAACCACCACCTTTCCATAGAGTTTTCTTCCCCTTTTAGCAGCTTGTGACAAGGCTAATAGAATAGTTGGACAAAGAGCCTATTCTTCTTCACTTAAACAACCTATCTGCTCTTCGAGCACCTGGTGCTCTCACTTCCTTTTTCTTCTCGGAGAATTTTCCGCTCCTTCTATCAAAGAGGAGCAAGGGCTAACCGGGTATGCACTCCTTCCTTGCCGCTACTCCTTTGCTTCAGAAGAGACACGAGCGTAGGGAAAGGGAAGAAGTCGGTACTTTTCCTGTAAACGACTCAGCGCTTTGAAAGCCTGAACGTGGGTAGCATTGGATTAGTGAGCGGTGTGACTTTCCGCCATGCCCGGGATGAAGCTCTTTACTTGAAATCCTTATTAAGTTAAGAATCGCAAAAGGTATGGTATCCCAAGTGGGAGGAATAAGCGCAATAGCCATCGAGTCCCCGACCCCGCTCTTTAAAGAAAAAGAAGAAAGACCAGGCGAACGGGAAATTTTTTAGATAGAAAAGCTATTCCATTTCCGCTGCTCTTGTTCACGAATCCTTTTCTAGTGGACTTGGCTAGAAAGCCTAAAAAAGAAAGGAAGAAGTTGTAACTCGGAATAGAAGCTCTTTTCGCGACTCCGTTGCTAGTGGACTGCTTTCAAGGGCTAGAATAGAAAGAGGGTCGGAATCCAATCTTTGAAGGCTTGTAAGGGATGCCATTGAATCTGGTGTCGTAAGTAATCACAGAAACTTCATACCGATATGTTAGATCGAAGACTCTCTACTCCCAAGCCTCGTGAGGATCTCGCGAATGGGCTTGGCTTGGACGAATGCCCGGAAACCCCTGATCGCCCTGAGCAGAGAGCAGAGTACTCTCAGCCTCTTTTCTCAGTTTCCGAATGGCACGACCTATCCTTAAAAGGGAAGGCACTTTCATGAAGAATGCCATGGTCTATCACTTGGGGGTAAGGGTCCTCTTATGAAAGAACTGGGAGGGAGAGCTTCCAGGAAAGGTTCCTGCCCGTCTAGGGGACTGGATCATTCCTTGGGCTTCAAAGCCATACCACAAATTTAGAAAAAGATAATTGGCCTAAGCATTCCAGAGAGAATTCCTATTGATTGAGTCGCCTACCCCCGGGTCACTGACCTCTCTTTCTCCATGAAGTGAGGCCAATATATCAGATCCATCATTAAGCTCAGTACGACTAGCATAAGTCAGACTATGGGGTTGGTCGGTAGGGCATGGTTGGTTCCGAGCTTGGGCTACTTTTTGAACTAAGCCGAAGCCGAATATGAGGGGTAGGAATCCAATCCGCAGACAGGTCTAATGACTTGGTTTACAAGAAGAATGGAATCATAAGCATGGAATCGGACAAGCAACTGAACTGCCTTAAGAAAGGGCGCCAAACAAAGGAAGCTAGCCTATTAGCTATTCTAGCCAAGCCCGAATCTCTATCTCTTAGTTAGCCAGGATTTAAACCTCTTCTCAATGGAAAGCTGTCCATTGAGAACTCTTCTTTATATTTCTAAAATATAAGGAAAGATCACTCCTAACTAGAGAAGGTAATGACATGAACGGTAAGAAGTAAGGAAGGGGAAAGAAATAGTCATAAGCACTCAGAACACTTCCTGTAATGGTTACTGGGACCGAAGGAATGGCACTAAGAACTACTGCTACACCAGGAAGGAACTCCCAAAGGCTGCATATAAACTGTCTGCCATCAAGACTGAAAGCGATGAGGATTGAGGGCAATCAAACAGAAAGCGGATCTGATCTTGGTGGGTGGGAAATTCAGATGATCAAAAGATCACACACATATTCTATTGAGTCTTTCTTTACACTTCCAGCATCTGAATGAAAGCCCAATTCATGAATATGCGAATCTTTTTTGCAGCAGGAAATTAGTCATCAAACGAAAGGGAGATTGTTGCTATTGTTTTGTTGCTGCTGGCTTGTGCCGGCTTCGTGTCGGCTACTGATTGGATACTCGCTATTCGAAGGTTAGGAAGGTTTTACCTTACGTGCGTACTTTATTCTATTGGTCTTTTTCCCAAGGGTTTATCCAAAAAAATCCTGCTAGCGGATGCTGCCCTTGTTGAACTGCGGATGCTTGCTGGCCGGTGGGAGGGAATGAAGAGATCTAGCAATTGCAATTGAAATCGCGGGAACCTTGGACCAGGTGTGAGATTCTTACAGTTCGTTCGACCAAACAAACTTCCGATCTACTCCCAAAAGTGATCTACGTACACGGTTCGCTTTCACGCAAAGCTCTCTACTCCCACGCTCCAGCTATCATACCTTTTCCCCACTTGAAAGACTGATACGACTGCTTGAAAGCAGATGGATTGGCTGGAACTCATACGGCTTCGTTGCGTTGCGTTGGTTTGGTTGCTTGCTGAACTACCAGTGAAGGTCATCCATTTCCCTCTATTTCTTCATAGACCCTGAACGCGGCTTCCCTCTTGTAAATGCCGAATTCCCCACTTAGGACGGACGGGATTCCCCTTGGACATTCATTCTATTCTGATTCCACTTCTTGCTTCCTGAGCCTTCGACTGCTTGAAAGCGTTCAAACTCTCCGCTCGAGTAGAGGTGGCTTTAGTCCATCTCTTTCTTACAACCTGACTGCAGCGAGCTACCTAGAACAAGGGAGAAAAGAACTTTATTGGCTTGATTCGACTGAGCCTGCTTGAACAAATACGGGCTATATTGGGATTTTCCTTCCACTTGACTTGAAAGAAGGGGTTTTCCTTTTTCGTTTACTGACCGAATCACTTGACTAACAGTAACGGGCTCCACTAACTGACTTCACTTTTGAGCGTACCCGCCTTTTCCCTTGAAAACACCACACAGAGGAGAGGGTTATAGTACAGATGTACGCTAAGGAATATTATTAGTAAGACAGACGTATAAAGTATATGTACTATAGCTGCAAAAGAAAATAGATCCTTGTTCGGGTGTTCTGGTGGTGTCCCCGTCTGGTCTACTATCGTCTCTTCACCGTCGCTAGACTACTTTGGCCCACCAAATGGCATAACCACAGTAGCTGGCTTGGCTCCCTCTTGCTCTGGTCTACGCTCCCCTTGTGAGTCGCCACCCTCATGTACCACTAGAATATAATATAAACAAACAGAACTACTACAGATAGACTAGAACATCTCTTATGTCAAACCATTCGATTGAATGATGTCAATGACACGAAGATATATACAATGAATGGAATAAACTGCTAGAGTATTTGAAAGCATCTGCAAAGCCAACAACGGGCACAGTCGATCGTAGATCCCACGCCTTGTACCCTCACCCAACCTTGTCTCTCGCTTGTCGACTTGCTTTGAGTCGAGCTCACTTTCGATCGGGTTAAAAGTGTTTGTAGCGTCAATTCCTTTCGGTGTACATCTCACCCAAAATACCAGGAAACATAAGCTGTCAGCTCATATCTATCTATCTCCGCTCCTCGATCAAACAAAAGCAGCCGTTTGATCCTATATAGCCTGGACCTGCGTACTCATCGTGGTCGTCCCTCAGCCTCCCGCACCCATATTCCTAACCTCTCCTCCTATTTTGTTTGCTTACCATGAGGTCTCTGTGTCGATCGAGCCCAGTATAGTATTGGTTTTTTAGATTTTAGAAATGAAATCATATCTGCCCCTGCCCGTCGGTAGTCATCTCGGTAGTAGTCATCATAGTGCCGATCTTTTTCCACCAAGCCATATGTGGGAAGACTGAACTGGACTGAGATTGCGGGAACACTGCATGAGACAGTGTGATTGCGCGATCACTGAAGGTCCTCTACGAGCTGCGAGGCAGATTTAACGCTACGCCCTTCCCTTAGCGCCTCACTCTAGGCGGGGCTCACAACCAAAGGATGCACGGAGTGAAGTTGCCTGTCTAGCCACTCCTTTCTTTAGTATCCGAGGTGGGCTCTTTCAAGAGCTCCTTCGGCAGCGCCGTACGTGACATTCATTCTTATTCTTATTTCTTTGTATTAGTTATCTGGAGCAGCGAGCTAGTCTGCCGAAAGCCAGTGCTTGTCCGGCTGGATTCCACCTGCTTCCTTCCCCCGGTACTGCCCTTGTTGACAGCTTTTTGCCTTCTTTAAGCGCGACAAGCCGCAGAGGAAGCGCCATAAGCCCCAAGCGACCTCGCCTAGCCCTAAGTAAGGATGTTGATTCTCGCTCCGAGTTTGATTTTGGATTCGCGTAGTGATAAAATCATTTCCGATTGGCTTTCTTTGTTTGGTTTCCCTGAACTGAATCTAATCTTTCTGCCCTACCAACTCTTTTTCCATAAGAAAAATTTTGTTTTTTCTGGCGAAAACTTAGATGTTGAAGCATGGGCGGTGGTCGGATGAACAGAATGTCCAAGGAAGGAGAACTGTTCAAGCTTATGAACAAGCTCAATATAGCCAAAGGCAGGTGAGGTGGGTAAGGGCATTGAGGCTTTCGTTTCGGGGAAGGGGTGGAAGACTGACCTTGATAACGATGTTTTAGGTGATCCCTGGAATCCGATTTTCTATTTTATTTCAATAGTAGGCAGGGCTAACCGGGAAGGTAGCACCAAAGAGCATCCGGCATAGATAGTGAGTGAGCCCTACTGAGGACGGTTGGGTTGGGAAGAGAATAGCATACGAAGATCGAGTAGAGGTAGTAGTTGGATTGTTCGCATGTGTCCTAAAAGGTGCCCCATCTGGTTGTTATTGAAGCAATTCAAGCAGGTAACACCTTGAGCAGTCCAGTCCCGAGAATACTTCCTATAGTTGTTTACCACGGAAGGGTCAAAAGATTAGAAACTAGCTAAAGACCAGCTACGTATCAAGGGCTCGGGCCTCAACGCATCCTTTATGAGTTGACTAAGTCTCTATAAGTCAAAAAGCTTTGTAGAGGCGATTCCCATCTAACTTGGTCTACTATCGATGATTTTCTTAGAAGAACTGCGGCAAGTTTGAAAGCATGATTTGTGAAGCTTGAACAAGCGCCTCTCTGGTGGGGTATCTATAGAAAGCGGATTCTCCTCGCAAGGTGGTCAAAATGGCATGATGAGAACAAATGGTAGGAATGACCAGGAATTCGTCCTAAAGTATGTGTCATAGGCTGACCACACGAGTAGATCTGGCAGGGTATGGTCCCTCGCCTCTATGCCCCTTTCCTTCATGGGATCGCCCGATTTCCATTGAGATGTTCCCCACCCGGGTAAAGTCCCGGTTTCTATTTCTATACAGAGATATGCCCATCAGATGAAAGTTTTTCACGGTCTCCAGGAACCTTGTTTGACTATTCTATTTTCATAGGCAAGACTAACTAGTAGTTCCAAAGAAAGGAGCATCTGGCATAGGCAGCAAGCCTTCCCAAGGCTTTATCCGGATGATCGGTTCTTTTTTCACATGTAGGTTCCTCCGCAGCAAAGATGGTATGGTCGGCTTGCGCTCTTACTTGGAAGTGGTCTCAGTAGCGAAGTCAATATAGAGGGTAGTCCTCCTAGCTAGGAAGTAGTTGATTCATCTTACGATTTGTTTTTACTACGTATCATTAAGAACTCGAATACTGGGGCAAGCCCCGTTCCTCAATCGAAAGTCAAATCACCAAGCAAAAGTTAGGAATTGGGCACCGGAGAATGAAACTTTGACAATCTGGATGCTGTCAAAATGAGAGTTTCAGGCACCTTGTGGGGAATCATTCGATGTCGGAACCATGTTATAAAGAGTCTTTCCCACTACAGCCATTCCAGACATCCGCTTAGGCGCGAGTAAGAGACCCCCTATGGGGAAAGATTCCTAAATAAACTCTTTCGGCTTCGGTACCTATTGATGAGTAGAAGCCTACATTCTCAAGCTATGCCGGTTCGATTTCTAGATCCTAGAAACAAGGGATTCTTTCTCTTTGGTCTTCGGTTCAGAACGGTCCTGCAGGAGGTGCTTTCAGAGGAGAATTCTCCCGGATCAGCATCTGAGTCAGTGTCATACTATTCATGATCAATTATTTCAACCAGAGACGAGGAAGATACCTAGTAGTTAAAAAGACCTTAAAAAGGGCTATTGGCCAGCCTAACATAAAGAGGAATAATCGTACTACCCACATTGTTTGCCTTTCGACAGAAACCTTAACCGTAGTAGGCGAGCAGGTAAACTAGTTGGGCTGTTTCCAGAGGCATTCTTTAAAGCATCAAAACTAAGTGTTTCACTGGCAGTCCCCGGGAAAGCTGTCTCGACCCGGCCAAAAAACGCAATTTCGACTCATCAAGATTCAATCTATTTAGGGGGTGCCCGACCCAGGTATAGATTTTGGTCTTCTTCGTATGGGATATAACCCCGCAAGGTGGAGTACCGTACCACAAGGAAGGAGGCCCTCCATACTTCAAAGTCAATGCCTATGATTAATGTTGTCAATAGTCTGTCACGTCGTCTCGATCCTCAAAGGAAATGGGCGCTACCATAGTCAAAAAAGAGTGAAATATTCCCACCTATCCATCGATTGGTCATCCCAGTTTTGGTACTCCATATTGATATTGTCGGGGCACCCTTCTTTAGGGTATGACCCAGGAGCGGAGCAAAGACAACCTATCTTGCTGCTAGGAGTGCCTACCCAATAGCGGATTCTTTTTATTATGCTGATATGTTATGATAACCCCACATCAAGTGGTGGAGAGACAAACCGCATTTTAGGAAAGATTTCCCCGGATTCCTACACGACTTGTTGAGGCAAATCCGCTTTTTATTGTGCCACTAGGCTAGTCCAAATGGAATTAGTCAATGAAAGCGAAGCTAACCTTGTCTGCCCGCCTCAGGAACATTCTAATCAATGGTCTCGGGAATTTTCTACGATAGGTCTCACAAGACTATAAGTCAATTTCTAATCACTAGTAATCGAGACGGGATGAGTCGATGCCAGGTGCTATGCTTGTCCGCTAAGGGCGGTGGGGAAGGTCATAGTGAAAGCAGCAAGCTGGAAAGTAGCCGCCCCTCTTTGATTGTGCACAGCCCCTGCCACGAGACACCTAATCGAAGAAGCGCCTTCCTATCCATGCAATAGGGCTATTCGATAGCACCCTGTCGCGCGAGCCTTGTCTTTGTGCGTGCCACGCTGTGCCACATCCGTCTTGGTAGAGTTACGCCATTCTTTTCTTCCTTCTCGCTGCTTGAAGACGCTAGAGCAGCGCCGGCTGAGCCGCTTCTTTTGCTGCCCTGTGCCCAAAAAAGCCCTATAGAGATGGGCGGTGTGCAATACCCGCCAATGGAGATTAAATGTTTAGGACGACGAAACTGTATAATGAGAAAATGGAGTGGATTTGTTTACCTTCGATTCGAACTTGATCAATGGATACGGGAAAGACTCAACAAGAAAACTAAGAGTAAGAGCTAATACCTGGCGAATACCTGCTCCAACCTCTGAGTTCCAGACTCCTACTATTGGATTTCGATTATCTAATTTTGAAGACCATATTCAACTGATGAAAGAAGTCCGAATACCTTTAGTAGTAGTCCACTTATAAAGTAGCTCGCCTGCAGCAGTAGTCAACCTGCCAAGTCAAATGGAGTTCTCGAGCAGGAAAGCTCATCGCGAGGTAACGAACGAGTCGAAACGGATGGTAGGAAGACATATTTACAGAAGCGATGGAGACAGAAGAGGAATATATTTTTTACTGAAATGACTTCAATCGTTTAACGAGAATTGCCCTATTGCGCCAATAATAGAGTTAAGAATTCCTTACTCAGAAGTACAGTAATAGAATAGTGCGAAAGGCAAGGACATGCGGGAAGAGAACTATTATAAAAGAAAGAAATCGTAATGAGGGAAAGGACCGATACCGAGACCAATTGAGATAGTTACGAATCGATCTATTTAAGACAGAAAGACGGGAATAGAACAGAAAGAAGTGATCGTGGACGGATTGACCAGTTACGGGAGACTTCTTAGATTACAGCTCGAACCTTATTCGCTAACAAGCCAAGGGCCAGAAGAGAGGAAGTATTTCAAGACAACAAGGGCTGGAGATATTCGTAATACTGAAATCGAGAAAGTGATGCCTATCTACCTCAGAACCTACTATCGACTGGGAGAGTTTCCGGAAGAAAGATTCAAGAAAAGCAGAAGAGCAACTGCTAGCGGAAGAGCTACTATCAGGAGAGCTAGAGCTCCTAGGCAAGCAAAAGAGAGACTGAAAGCGATTCACCGGATTGACTGACTGAATAGGACAGATGCGAGCGATAGACGAGAGTTGACCGAAGACCGTAGACAGCAACTGATTGAAGGGAATTGCTATCGAAGCGCTCAAGCAAGAAGAGAGCGTCATGAACAAGCAAGAAGGAGTCTTTGCCTAAGCAATGGATTCGCGGGCATTCCTCTTTTCTTAATAGAAAGTCTCACTCCATAGGCCTAAAAAAGCCCTTTTCGATAGTTATTTAATTACTCCCACCTAGAAGACGCTTTCACTCTTGCCTTAGTCAATATCGTATGATAAAGAAATGGCTTACGAGACGAAGTCCTGCACTCCAGAAGTATTGAAAGCAAAGTCAGGACGAGAAGGGTTGAACGGGAAGAAGGGGTTGTGGAGCTTTAGTTCGGCTTGGCTGGTCTTCATGGCATGAAGAACTCGGATTCGACAAAAGAATCAAAACCATTGCTGTGAGGCTTAAGAGACAAAGAAAACGGGATCTCACTGATCGCCCTCCAAACAAAACCACCTGATCTGTGTAGGCCAGAAGCCAGAAAAAGCATGATAGCTCGCTTGATCACACTGATCGCTCCGCTTGTCTTCTTGGTGGAAGGGTTCAGGTTCAGTGAAATGAATGAGCGAGAGCTGTTTAAGAAAGAGGCGGAACATCGCTCTCCGTGGCAGCAAGGGGAAAGATATTGATTCAGTCGGAGGTAGACTTTCGATGAACGGAAGTAGATGCACAATGAGATTCACCCTGGATTGACTTTGTTAGTGCTCTATATCTGATCTGTCTGTCTCCTATTGTTACGAGAAATCCCTTCCTTCCTGATCAAATCAACCCGAAGAAAAATAGGATAAAGCCGAGCTCCTAACTTCTATCACAGCTTGGTTTTTGCTCTTAAGTACTCCTAAGCCCAGCCTCTTCTTTCCCGTTCATATGAAAAAGACCTGCTATGCTAATCTCGTTAGGCCACCCGAACCCATCGCACCTTTGGCAGGAGGAGTTAGAAAGGTGAAAAGAGAACAAGACAAGACCTGCGTATATCGCTCCTGTCTAAGCGAGCGATACTTTATCCATTGGACTTTCCATTTCAAGCTCGACTTGTAGCGAGACTCCACTTTAGATCCTGCGAGCTTAGTTTATGAAAAAAATCCTGCCCTTTTTTCTTAGGTAAGTAAGCTGCGGGTCGACAGTACCGGTGGGCTTTGAGCTACCAGAGCAAGGAGATACAGCTTGAGCTTTTCCTTCATGGACCAAGGCGACTCTCGTTAGCTCTACTTGGGCTTAGTGCGATTCGAAACTGGGATTTTATCTAGCCCCAACGGCGAACGAACGAACAAAGACAACAAGGACCCCCTATTAGTAAGCTTCAAGGAGCTCCTTTCTCTCCATTCAAACTGCCCAGGTAACGACAGCTTCCGCCTTCCTTTTCTCTCACTCCTTCGAGAAAGGTAGTACTAGGTGAGCTATCTTCTCTGTCGTCTTATCGACCCACCCTTCTAGTCGATTAACCTTTGTCACCTTTATGAGCTAGGGTGCTCTTCAGGAATCAAAACCAAACCTCGGTCTTTGGAGTCAACAGCCTTTGGTTCATTTCAGTAGCCCGAACGAGAGTCGACTTATTTCTGTTTAGGATACTAAACCTTACTTCTCACCCGGTAAGGTGGTCCACCCACACTTGAGTGAGCTATCAGGCTCCACACATTCGTCGGCCAACCACTTCGTTCGGAAACTCAATCAAAAGGCGAACATTCTCTGGCTTCATTGAATGTCACACTTTTGAAAGCGAGTCAAGCTTGGGCAAGTGAGGAAAGATTAAGGAAGTCGAGCTAGTCAATCCACACTTGCCTTTCCGCTCTTTCTCCGGAAGCTCCTTTAGTGACGATTTTTTGCTTTCTAGATGTGGCCTCAGTCTTTGTATTCTCTCCTTTGTTTTTCACCCGAACTCTTGCAAAATCAGGCCTGGACCAAAGACCTCAAAGGTGTTGAAGGCGAACCCACCTTTAGTCGATGTTCCACGTTCTCCTTCCCTTTTCCGTGCTTCTGCTCTTTACGGAAGGCAGAGTGGAGTGGTGCGTCCTTTTCTTCATTCAAAGCGCAGGTCAAAACAAGCTACGATAGGCTCTAATCCAACCAAAAAAAGTAAATCCGACTTGGTCTCCTATCGTCGTTTCGCTTTGGTTTGAGGATTCAAAACCTGCTTTATTTTGCTTAGCCAATGAGGCTCTTACTGATCCCACTTTTTGCTTCCTCTGTACCAGCCTCCCAACTTCTTTTTTAAGAGACTCGGTTGTCTATGTCAATAAGCGGGATCCCTTAAGGTGACTGCTAGCTTGATAAGGAAAGTGAGTTGGCTTGCCCGGTAGGTTTAAGAATTCTTTTACTAGATGTTTAAATATCCTGCGGCTCCTGGGCTTTCTTAATGAAATGAAATTAAGGACTGGTCCCAGTGCTTTCCGAATCCTCTATGTGATCTCCCCTCTGGAGCTGGAGCTAGTAGGCAGATCCCGGCACCGTCTGTAGGACGAGCTTCTAGTAGCATGATATTTCGTGCAAGAACTAGCTCTGACTTTGGGCGGGGCCCATACTAGTAAGAGAATCGCTTCTTTAATATCTTTAATAGAAGGCCTTTACCCCTCCTGATCCAAGCTGAGCTAACAAGTCGTGCATTCCTTGCCCAATAGAGGGCACCTCCCCGGATAGCCCGATCGGGATGATAAAAGGTTTCTTCTTTCTTAATGGCAGGCCAAGCAGCCAAGTCCCGTGCTTTCTCCATCCTTTCTTTTAGGAATTTCCACGTGCAAGAACTTCTACTCTCATTGATTGAGGTGCCCTCGCTAACTCCGAGACAGGCAACCGCGTCTATCCTGCCATTACATCGAGGTGTGCCCACCAGTTGCTAGTCTGAGTCTCTGTGCATTTTTCTAGTACCAGAATCAGACGATTCTAATCAGACGAAACTATGGATTTTTTCGATGTTCACTAATAAATCGACTAATTAAACTCATGTTTCTATAATCAATTCGATCCCCCGATTGAATCGGGGGCAAACGCCTACGAAAAGATCGCTTGGATTTAAGAAAAGGTCGCTTGGATTTATCCATGGTTTTTTGTGTTTTTTTGTTTAGTTTAGTTTATTTCTTATCCCAAAATCCTATTTTTCTTTCTTAATTGTAATTCATTTTAACCCCAAATAGGATGCTTTTTATTTTCTATTTAAATATGTTATATATAATGTAATTTTTGACCCTTCCTTGAAAGACTAAGATATACTCTGTTCGATCTATTTCTTTATTTCCCCATGAATCATATGTTTGTAACAATAGGGACAGAATTTTCTCAATTCTAATCGATTAGGCGTATTGTGCCGGTTCTTTTGAGTAATATATCTGGAAATGCCCCTTGATACCTTCTTAACACCATTTCGGACACAACTGGTACATTCCAAAATCACCGTTACTCGCGCATCTTTCCCCTTAGCCATGAACCTCCTTTGGATTTTTGATTTACTCAATTCTTTGATTTTCGATTCGAAACGAAGAAAAGGAAGGAAAAAATAGAAGTTACTAACTTGAAATCCAATTCTAAAAGATCAAAATCAATAAAGTAATAATAAATCAAAGCCATAGTAAATAATAAGTAAGACAACGGATTTAGAAACTATATTTAAAATTGAAGTACGGTATTTCAGTTAAAGATCTTGTTCTTGTATTCTTGCCCTAGATCTGCATTTTCTACTCTACCCCCATTCCTCTATTATTAATATTCATTATTCATTTAATTCGAACTTGAACCCGAGTCTCGCAGATGTTGGATCTACTTTTATTCTTTCTCTTTCCTCCCTTATTCTAAAAAGGGAAAAAAGAGAAAAAAGGGGGGATTAGTCACAGATATTTGATTGTATCTCTAATCTTCTTCATTCCTTCCCATGTCAATAACTAGAATGAAAAAAAGGGGAATGTCAACGCATCCGGGAAAAAACGATTAATCTCTATCAATAGACCTGCTAAAGCCCCGAACCATAGCGTACTTAGTACTGGTGCAACGGAGAGATATGTTTTTAGATCTCGCATTGAAAACCCTCCTTCTTTTATTTATTGTAATACATAAAGATAAAGATAATGCATATATGATCAGATAGATATGTAGTTAAGGACCACTTATAGTTGTACACGGAATCCCTAATTCAAATTGAAATGTACAATGATCCATAAGATTTTCTTTTTCTTAAAACAGAAAAAAAAAGATCCCCTCGTAGCGAGTATTTCCGAAAAATACTCATTTTTTTTTTCATGTGTTAAGCATATCGCCAATAGCTTCTTAGAAGGTAAACTGATTTGATCACCTTTCACGACCGCAGCAGAGGATTTCATTCCTTTCGCTGCGGAGCTTGCCTGCCGGGGTAAATGAGGACTTTTCGGGGTATTTAACATAACTAATAATTCTCTATTGGAAAAGTGAAAAATTTTCACACAATTTGGATCGGTATTCAACTAAGGGCCCCGTTAAGTAAGATGGGAGCCAATACAAAGCTAACACAGCTTTCTTAAACGGGAACCCTGATCTAGACACAGTAGGATCAATTTAGTTAGCAAATCCAATGTGCGTACAAGCATCTTTTTCCTTTCATTTTTGAAATTGCACTATTGAAATAAAAAATAACGTACAATAATGTTTTCTTCCTGAAACACTAACCCGGCCAAGACTCACCAATAAGGTAACTCCGCCGTGTGTTTTTTGGATCAAATCCGGTGACAATTCTCCACTCATGTCCTTCCAGAGCTGGGTAAGTGATCTTCAAGGGCATCTCCCCGATCCATTCTTCCCAGCGCTCCTCAATCAGATCCATAACTGCTGTTGCTTGTGCAGGAGTAACTGGAGAACTTCAAATTGCAATGCAGTTGTCAACTAAGAAACACCGGAAGTCCATGCGAGCCGGGCTGACATTAACCAATCAGATACCCTCCTCGAAAGGGCCTGAAATCAAACACCCAGTCAGGGATAAAGTCGAGAATGACATTAAAATTGAACAACTGTGTGGGAGTACTACTTCGTTTTGTAAGGGTATAGTTTCTTTAATTGAGTGAAACCAGTAGTCTTTCTGAATGTGATAGCTAAGAACTGTGATTATTCGCTCGATCAACTCTTGCCATCACGCTCTGGCTTTAGCATCTGCCGAGCACATCTAACCGCAAATAGAAAACAGTGCCTGGATTTCAATTTGATACCCTTATTCTCTGTTCCAGGTACAAGTCAAGTTGAATTTACAAATTCGAATTCAGTGTGAGAAGTATTCAAATCCATAAATTCACTACGAAACAAGGCCGGAACCAAGCCCTAAATTTGAGACTTTTGAAAACTGCAAATAGTAAACTGAAACTATCAATCATATTAATATTACATCCATCTCCACATAGAAGTGTTGGAAAAGAAGGCTATCTGAGAGGCAGAGGTTGACTATAAACTTCATCTCTCTCTGGACCTCAGGAAGTTTTTCCAGAGCTGAATTGCGCGTGCACTTCTGCCAGAGCAGAATCACGTGTGTACTTGGTGTATAACCTCCGCAGTATCTTCCATCAGAACCCCAAATCGGCAACGAATATGTCCTTTAGACTTTGCTTCAAATGGCCGAACACTCACAAATAGGTGGAAAACCAGCTTAAGCTGGTTGTACTTGTCAGTTCGTTCAATTCACACAGGCAGGGTGATTGAGGTGCGTGCTTCGCAAGTTTTTTAGTTTCTTCACACAACAAAGGCATGATAGTACTGTACTCAACTGCTCGTGCCGTATGGCGAGATTCTTCTACATTCTATATCTATAATATGTTCATTCATACCAATATACCTGCTAAAACAAACCAACACATTATCAACCCTTTTCCGGTCATCAATCCTGCAACACCAAATTCCTCTCTGTCCTCTGCTCGGCAACGCAATTCCCATGCTCACAGCCAGTTAGAGCAAAAAAATCCACCCCCGTCTTTCTCTTCAAACTCACCTCACTCTCGTAAATGTCCTTTCCAAATCCTAGCATGACGTGGATGATCCGACGAATCCATTGCTGACTTCACCACGATCGATTAGGTGAAACGGTTTTGCAAAGTTTGTTTTTTCATACAGGCAGCGTGGTTATAGTACTCAGATTGTGCCAGCCATGCAATTCGTACTGCAGAATTGCTCTAAACTCTATAAATAGAGGCTCGATAAGCTTTTGTGCTCTACAAAAACAAAAAACATAAAAGAGTTTTCTACCAGTGTATATCGAGAAGCCATGGCCCTCCCTGCTCAAATTCTCGCCATTCCCCAGCGACTTGCTGAAATTAACGTTGAAATACAAAATGTAGAAAATGCTATTCAAAATACTCGAAGAAGGTTAAATGGTTTCTGGAGGCATCTTCGCTCCGTGAACCCGGCTGCTATTGAAGCCCGAATGGAAGCAAGCCGTCAAAGCATTCGGGAACTAGAAGAAAGGGGACTACGCCAGGAGCAGCAGACACTGATCCTGGCGGCAATCTTCCTTGGTGCCTGAGAAAACTAAAAGAGTCCCTCGGCTCTTTTTAGTTTTAGAAGGTTTAAATTAAATAAGTGTCTGGAGACATTTGTTTTCATGTCTGGTGTTCTTTGTCTTTTTTTAGTGTAGATCTACTCCGGTGCCTACTGGAGATAGACTCCTATCTATGCTAACTATCTTTGTTTTGTTTTATTTGTTATGTTTGCAGGTAAAACCCCTAGTGTAAAATGTTTACTACTTAATGCTATGCTAATAGAATAATGAATTCATACTTTTTCCCAGAATTACTACAAGCACTTTACGAAAAAGGTGGGTTAACTAAAGAAAGAAAGATGGAACCATATGCATTCTTAAAAGAAAGCGCTTTGCCTTACCTATGATGCAAGGAATAATAGACTTACATCACGATCGACTAAAAGGAAAGTAGCCCCAGATAGGGGGATATTGGGTCAAATCCAATTCGTGAGCACATTACTGAGCAGTGAACTGTCCTGCTAGCCTTACCCTGCAGTGAAGTTTCTTCCTTCCCTGACTTGCTTGAAAAAAAGCATTTCTTTTCCTTCGCTCGTAGGGGAAATACTTAACACTGGAATCCGGTCTGTCTATCTTACATCGGTTCTTCCATCTCGTTCATACCCGGCGAAGAAAAAGCTTCAATTCACAACCTAGGATAGCTAACGCTACCTTGCCTGAAGACATGGGATTGCCGTAGAAGTCACATGCCGAGCAAGTTCTTGCCTCCTCTTCCTCTACCTATCTCGGGTAAGCTACATCCATACATAGTCTAATCCTCTGATTTACTGTACTAGGTACGGAATCTTAGTCCCAAGAGTTCTGCAGAAGCGGGCTTAGAAAGGGCGGTCCTATATAAACTTAGTTGATAAAGGCAGGTAGTACCCAAAGACTGACTTTCAAAAGGCAGCTATTTGAATCACGACGTTCTTAAAGGTTGGAGAGCCTACACTTAGTTTCAAAAAGGTTGGTATTAGCATTAGCACTCGCTTAGGTGCTAAAGGTAGAAAGGTAGATATGTAAATCACTTAGTCCTTGAACTAGGGATAGGGCCTATTAATCAAATTCCAATAGAGTAGCAGTACTATACTAGTGAAGGAGGAAATCGTAGTCCCACAGGATTCAATGAAGCTATGCCTTTTTCCTCTGCTTAAGGACTATAAGGATATTAATTCCTTTAGTTAGAGAGCTGAATGGAAGGGAAGTCAAGGAAGGAGAATACGGAAGTTATAGACTACTCAGTCAATAGATCTTAGAGGACTGGGCACTGTGCAATCTATTAGTACAAGACTGGCTATTGAAGTCAGAGACTCTACTTATGCTTGCGGAGGGATGTAAGGACTACTTTTATGAATATTTCATTCTTTAGCTCCTTTCTTTATCCGATCCGGCCCGAAAGGAAAAAGAAAAAAATAAGTCATGAACCAAACCCCAGTTTTCAGGCTCTCATGAAGCCTTAGGGCGAAAGCCATTATTCCTCTCACATTGGGAACTTCGCTCACTTCCTAAAACACTGGAGACTGAGGCGCATTCGCAACAATACATCTATGACTAGAGAATTAGGTATAGGAAGAATAGATCTAGCAATACAATCACCAAACTATTAACACTTCCAATACCCATACCTGCACCCATACCATCAACTCAAAGGAAAACCATTTTGTCACCACGGAGCATAACTGCAACTAAAACTATTACCAGAAAGACAACTATACTGGCACGCCACCTATACGGGCACGCGTACTCTTTCCAAAGCTAAAAGCACCTCCTACACTTGAGAACTACTACGCATTGGAAACGAAGCAGATAGTCACCATTACCATAAGACCAGCGACCAACTAATGGTTCTTTTCTTACTTAAGACTCATGGAAAGGAAGAAGAGTCAAAACTGAGACTAAGAGGAATGTTTAGTATAAAAAAGCTTACGGGAGGGAGGAATGGTGCCTATTACTATGTGTTACCAGCTACTTGCCTTAAGAAATAAGAAAAAAGTCCAGTCTATATTCTCTCAATAGGAGAGACTACTCCACTACTACCTATACACACTGTAGATTCGCCAACTACCGATGGGGATCGACACTACTTCCAACACTAAGATTTGGCTTAGACTAAAGCTACAATCAACATTCGAAACTAGAAAACTACTATTACTCGCACGCGTACTACTACTGCCCCTGTCTTACCTCCTCCTCCGGTCTAAGAACAAGAGAGCTAACACGTACTACCAATAAGATAATTCGACTTTCGCTAGGGCGCCGTCCTCCTCTACCAGCTGCAGACTCTGTCTTAGTGCTTCCCTTCGGCTAAGGAAGAAGAGTCCTAACACCTGCTATGCTAAAAAGAAGATTGATTATCCCTACAGGGCGCCGTCCTTGGCAACGCAGCAGACAGTTCCTTTAGTGCATTAGACCTGGAAAACTCGACCGGAGGTGCTTTCAGGAGTCTGAGTTCCAGGAATAATGAATAAAAGAGTGACGAGGAATTGCCCAGTTGGACTGGTTCGGTATATCCCATAACCGAAGGTAGGCTTACTCTTCAATGCCTTGAGAACAGCGGAGTGAACCAGCTCTTTTAAGGTCACATATGAGACCGATCAAGTGAAGGAATTAGTGCTGGAAAGGTTGATACGATTGATTCATTTGCCTCGAAGACTGGCATTAGACCCCTACTGATGATAGGATTGATTCGAAGCAAAGGAAATGCTTCTCCGCTACGGGAGACGCTAGAAAAAAAGAAGAGAAACCCCCGGGGGCTATTAACTATAAAACAACCGAAAAGCAATTCCCTTGCAACAACAAAAAAGCAATAAGCCTTCCTTCCAACAATGGTAGAGTTTGGAATGCTTACGGAATTCAAAGCTAGGACGAAAGGGCCAGCATCATACATATGGACTACGGGATATATGTAATAGCCGGACTAAGAGATTTTAGAAACTAGTAAAGAAAAGGCAATAGCCCCTTCTACGACTAAGAAAGTTGGCAATGGGGATAGAACTGAAGCCTCCGCTTTTACGAAATATGGGATAGTACGGTAGTAATGGACGGAAGAAGTAAGCTGGCTAGCGGGATAGAGGGGAAGTAAGGTTAAACGATCGAAGACATCAACTGAGGAAAAATGATTCCCTTCGACGGAAAAGCTGTTAACAAGCAGCAAGCAAAAAAGCATTGAAAGCAGAAAGAGAAGTTTTTTCAAATAAAGCAAGAAGAAAATCAAACCTTACCACAATACAACTATCGGGGGATGGAGATAGACCTCCAAGCACATGAACTCGATCTACTGGACGGACTAAGAGGGAATCGACGGGAAGCAAGCATGGGAGCACTCAAGCAAATGCACCTTACAACACTTCGAAGACTAATGCAAGGTTAAGGTAACTCACTAAAGGGGCTAAGGAAATGATCCTAGACAAGGAAGAAGATAACCTTGATCGGACCTTAGTCTGGATTCGAAAACAAAGAAGAAACAGCTTTGACATTGGCAAATCACACATTTTCTCCCTGTCCCCGAGTCTCAAAGAAAGAAAAAGAAATGTACGATTCGCTGGGACTAGAAAAGGAAACCCGTAACCACGCTTTCACTTACATAAAACATTTCGACAACTAACGGAAGAGGGAATGCTTACCATAGCCCAATGGAAATAGACCAGGAAAGCCATTCACTCGCTTAGACTAAAATACGACATTAACTACTCGACGGATTGCACGAATTACGTACTGCCGGCCTACGTGCTGCTAGAAAAAAGGACACTACTAGATAGTACATTCTTATGAGGTAAAAATAAGAAAAGTACACTCGTTTTCCGGGCTGACAAAGCTTGGAAGCTAATATCTTCACCTTGGTCAGGAGCTTGAGGCATAGATAGATCAGCAGTAAGGATAGGGGGAAGGGTCTTGATAATATCAATATATGCCACATCTGCTAGTCGGCAGAAAAGGCTAACTAAACCTCTCTGTAGGCATTAAAAGAAGAGGGGTAGCGGGGGATGAAGGCCAGTCCTTGAGCCAGAGGTCATACTGATCCTGTCCTTTCAATAGTTAACACGCACACAACAGAATCGCATCGAGAAAGACAAGAGACGATCGGAGCTTTTAAGCCAAGCCACTCTTTGAGAATCTAGCTGGGACTATTTGAAGAGCTTCAAGTGGAAAAAGGGGTTGTGCAAAGGAAGAGGTAAAGGCTTTCTTTCGCTTTCCTGGCCTAATTGAATTCTCTTAGCATGGATCACCTACCAAGAAGGAATCAATCTTCCTTCTTACCGAAAAATGCTTCTTCCCCCTCCGACGCCTAGAAGACAAAGGACGGGGAAAGCCAAGTCTTACCTTACTTCCGATTCCTTGCATCAATTCCTTCCCAGAAGAGGACGCTTTGAACAAAATGGGATTGATGGCATAGAAAGAGCTGCAATTGAATCAAAATAGGTTGTTTGAAAGTGAAGAAGAATACGCTGTTTGAGAATCAGCTGAAACAGGATTTTGATGTCACTTAGGAAAGGAAATGAAATTTATGCCAGTTAATCCAATAGTATAAGAAGAGGCATATGCCAGACCAGAAGAGGTTTCACATTCATCTCTAGTAAGAAAGCAGAAAGCTAGTAAAGTAAAGGCACTCGATTAGCCGGTTTAACGCTACGACCCTTATTCCAAAAGGTAGAGATGAATCCCCTAAGGTTGAAAGGGTTGGTGCTAACTCTGCATCGATTCCGCCCATTGCAAGAAGACGGGGTTAGCCTTTCTTTGACTGTCCAATCTCGGGCAAAGGAACTTACATATGTTTTCAAATGCCCATTCCCGTATTTCCATAAACTGTATCGACAAAATGGACGTCTATTAAGGGAAATCGGATTGATGCCAAAATTCCCACTGTGAGGGAGATTGGTCCTAGCTATTTCTTTCATACCAGGAAAGAGAAGAAGGGATGCTTACTATCATTCCAGTGCCACTGTCCAATCGCTCTTCTTCCTGATGAGAAGGACGCTGCTTTCTGTCTATGCCCTTTCTTTCCAAAAGGGAGAGGGCCGATAGGTCAATCAATCTACGAGAAGGTCCATCCATTCCTTCCGGAATTGCGGGATGGGAAAGCTCAAAGACTTTCTGGACTTATACTACTGTGCATACAATAATATGTACTTGTTCCTGTTAGTAAGAGAAAGCTACTTCCTATCGCTCGGGCCCCATCCTCCGAGCAGCTCTCATTTATTCGATTCTCCGGCTAGGTTCCTTTAACAACTTCGTTTCCCACCTCTTCAATTCAGCGTCATATGCCTGAAAAAGCCCTTAAGCGGGCAAATCAATGACATCCCGAAACGGAGCATCATCTGAGCCCGACAGCATCCTTGTCCTTGACAGTTGGATTAGCCGAGCCGAGGACCCTGTGAAACTGATTTGAATTCGAATCCATTTGAGCTCGATGCGAGTATGGAATGAGTTTGCCCCTTTTTCGGTTGGTTTTCGTGCGCCCCTCGAGGACACCAATTCAAAACAAAATGGGGGAGGCCCAATAGATGGCTAAAGTCGGTCTTCGGTTTGGGAAGTCGGAATCGGCATCGCCCGAAAGCGGGTCTTGGGCTTTCAAGGATAGAATAGATATGCATGCGCATTCCTCGACTTCAAGTTGAGTTGAGCAAAGGTGCATTAGCCCAGGAACATCTCTTACTAAAAGTCAGGAAGGGGAGGGGGAATCTTTCATCTTTGAACAGAGGGACCGCCCACTCCGATTGTGTTACTGATTCCGTTGTCGAAGAACAATCAAGTCGTTTCCCTAAATCTGCCTGTAGTTGTCCAATAAGAGCTTTATCCCCGGGGTACCTCTAAAAAGAAAGAGAAGGAGCAGCAAAGAGAAAACGACAGGAAAGGCTTAGACCTTACCCTCCTACCTCTTGCAAGGAGAGACTTCGATGCACTATACTTATAAATCCATTCGAATAGCCCCTTGGAAGAACCTTAGAGAACTGAAAGGCACTAAAGGAAATGAATGTAAGTACTAAAGGCAGAAAGCAGTAAGAAAAACCTCCCTAGGGGCTTAGTAGTCCTAGCTCTAAATCAAGGGAAGCAAGAACTCAAACGACTATGCTCCTCTTTGCCCCATCACCTACAAAAGGATGAGTTACTGGAGTCTTGCCCTTCTCAGCTTCCTTCTTTTTCCTCCCACCCTGGCGCTTGCTTTGTCTCTGCCTATGCTCTAGCTACCTACTATGCTTGCTCCAGCTGCTGCCATCTTTGCTCCAACCTTTACCTTTGTGGGATCCACTGGCATTGGTTCTCGAACTGAAACTGGAAATGTAACCAAAAAGTCTGCCTTTGCCACAGGCTCTGCTGCGAGCTCCGGTACTCGAATTGCCTCGGATGTTGAAACAAGCTTTTGAGCTCCAACTGAATCTAAGTAAACGAGGACAACTGGGTATGCAATCAACTATTGTTGGTTCTGAATCAACAGGTGAACCCGCTACCTCTACCTTTGCTTCTGGCTTTAATGCATGCGCTCGAACATGGACTAAATATCGACCCACGCCTAGATTTGCCATTGAATTCGCTGCTGGAACTTAGTCAGCTACATTCTTAAACTACTGCTACCTTCCTTTCCGCTGCTTTCTCTGCTGGTGGTTCCGGATCAACCTCAATTGGTGCTTCCTCACTTTTATGCTGTGGGGTAAGCTGCTCCTGCAGGCACGGGATCTTCTATTGATATAGAATTTTTGACTTATAGCTTTGCCACGAGGTCTCCTTTATTTTATCATCTTTCCGGCGCCAGCCAAGATCTATCACAGAAGCTGGGATTCACCGTGGAGATTGTTGGTCACATAGCCTAGGGGCTACCGCAGGCTCGCTACTATATGACCTGTGACGTTGAGGCAAATGATAAAAGGAATTCTCTCCGTTCTGTCTTTCTTCAACAGTTAGAGAAGGACTTATACCTACCGGTGACCGGCTCTATGAGCACCTTTGGGCGGAGGTTTCTCGATCAACTATCTTACTTTTTTGAAGAAAGACTAAACTCTTCTTTATATACACAATTATCAGTCTAGTCCTTTGTACCAGAAGAGTGCGGCAAGGAGGAGATACTAAGCAATCAAAGGGATGCAGGAGAAGAGGTGCTTCCTCCATATAGGACCGAGAATGCCAAAATAGAAAGGTCTTTATTTAACCGTATAAAGAGACTTGAATCTTTAGATCCCTCTAACAATTTTCCCCAAACTCGTCCAGGGGGCTACTTGGCCCTTGTGAAAGATCAGTTGGATCGAGCGTCCACCTTGGGCAAACCAGTTTATGAGGCCATCCTCACCTCGGAGATAAGAGATCTTTCGATTCGGGAGAGTAAGCAAGAAGCTCAAGATCACAAATGAGATCTTGAGCTTCGCGAACCTAATGCCAAGTAAATATTTATTATTGAGTTATAAATTTATAAAACAAGAAGCAGCCTTTCATTTTATTGAGGAGAAAGCCGCCCCCCATTTCATTTGAGCGAAGTCTCCGGCCTTCCCCGTTATGACTTAGAGCATCTCTCACGTCTTATAAGTTACTTGCGAATGAATGGCCGAGAATCAGACACGTATAGATCCTTTCTCTATTTTTTATGTGACCCAAAACGAGCGTAACCGCTTACCGAGAAATAGAAAGGAAGGACAGGTTGGAGGACCCGTTGGTCAAAGGAAAGGGAAGGTCCTGATTCCGGGACGGAGCCGTATGACGCGAGAGTGTATACTCTTGAACTCAGGGAGCGAGACCCTAAACAAAGTTCAAGAAGCGTTGAAGAGTGGTAAACTCTGAAAGGAAAGATGGAAACAGGGGAGTTGGCGGATAAAGATGGACAGTAAGGATTGCGTAATATAAATTTTTCGGCCTCGTCATCGAAAGCGGCTTCCAATTGCTCGGAAATTCTAAACTATATGGGGGGCTTGGATCGTGAACAAAAACAATTGATCAAGAAGTTGGTCAACTTTCGCATGAAAGAAGGTAAAAAAACAAGAGTTCGTGCTATTCTTTATCAAACTTTTCATCGCCCAGCTCGAACTGAACGCGATGTAATCAAACTTATGGTTGACGCCCTAGAGAATATAAAGCCCATATGCGAAGTGGAAAAAGTAGGAATAGCAGGTACTATTTATGATGTCCCTGGGATTGTAGCCAGGGATCGTCAACAAACCTTAGCTATTCGTTGGATCCTTGAAGCAGCTTTCAAACGACGTATAAACTACAGGATAAGCTTAGAGAAATGTTCATTTGCTGAGATACTGGATGCTTACCGAAAGAGGGGAATTGCACGTAAGAAAAGGGAGAATCTTCATGGACTGGCTTCCACCAATCGAAGTTTCGCGCATTTCAGATGGTGGTAAAGTGAGACCACATAAAGAGCTCTTGCTCATTCAGTCAGATTATTCAGTAAGATATGGTTCCTTTTTCCTTTTTGTTTGAATCTTCATATAGATTCAAATTTCTCATACTCCTCCCTTCATTCATTGAGTTGGAGGAATCCATCATAGGAGGCCCGCCCGTTATGCATTGCATGAAAGAACCTTTCTTTGTATGACTTCTCTTTTGCCTCAGGTCGAATGAATACGAAAGGGAGATCAATCAAAAAATAGGCCATGAATGAAGAAGTAGTGGGCCTTTCACCCTCTTTCTAGTGACTCGGGGAGCTGATCTGATAAATGCACTTCAAAGGGAGGGAATTTACATTACCATGTTGGTATGGCCGAGCATAAAAGATTTTGAAGTTAGGTCAAAAAGAAGAGGTAGAGACTGAGAGCAAGCAACCTCCTTTTGCCCTTTCCTTCATGGCTCGGCCCTGCTCGCCAGGAGGAATCTTTGATTCATGGCCAGAGATGGTGACTAAGCCGAATCCCCGGAGCGAGGACCGTTAACTACACTCTTGGAATCTCTTACTAAGCCTGTGTTTGAGCTCTATGCCTTTGCGCGCTAAGGCTTTCTTGGCTAACCCGAGCAAACCACCCTGATGAGCGCTATTTCTCGGTTAGCATTAAGTAAGAAGGTATTGAAGAAGATCTATGAGACCTCCGATCAAAGAACAGAATTAGTGCTTTAAATTGACTTCTTTCCATCCATCCTGCCCTTTTTTCAGTCGAGCGCCAAACAACGCCGGTGCTGACCGGGATGCCCTGTCCAGCGAGTATCGTGATACTACTTCAACAAGTCCCTACGTATGTTATCCTACCTTGGGACAAAAAGATTATTCCCCTTGATGTAGAGCAGACCATCCTTTTCCAAAAAGCGAGTCTTTTCCTATCTGGTCGAGGGAGTCCACTTTCTCTTCCGCAGTAAGCCTAGCCTACTTTCGTAAAGTCAACAAGGCCTTACGTTTACCGTTGTTCCCAGCCCATGGCGTATACCACCATAGCAATAGCATAAGGAGAATCCGCATATTAGTAGGGAAAGAGCCTCACTCCTAGCCTCTAGACTGAAACTTCACCTGAAAGCAAGGCTTGAGAGCAAAGGGGTGCGGTCGAATAATCCGGCTTTACTTATTCTTATTTACTTAAAAGGAAAAGCCCGGCCAAGTTCTTCTAAAGTCATTCTTTCTTCCAAGGAGCGATTGCTTGTTGGGAAGCGAGCTCAACCTTAAGTTATGAGAAAGGAGCCTAGCCTAAGGTTAAGCTCACGAGACAAAGCGAGTGCTCTTTACATAATGTACGTAATGAGAGCGTCTTTGCCCCCGAAGTTCGACTTCTTTTCTTCGATCAGATTGGGACTGAAGACCAAGACTTCATATTGAGACAAGATAAGGGGAAGCAAGAACTTCGCAGGCTGTGAATTGGTGCCCCTAGGCTCATGAAAGAAGGGGTTCCTGCTGCTGGGGATAGAAGATGATTCCGAAAACGAAAAGGAGATTTATTTAAGTAAGGCAGGGCCTCACCCGCGTAAGACTCATAAGAGGGTCTACGTCATTATTCATTCCCCATCCCGATAAGTAAACAGGCTTCCCTAAGCTTGAAGCAAGAATAAATGACAAGACTAATAGCGGATTCTAAATTGTAACCTCCCTTTTATCTCCGATTCATAACTAAAACATGCAGCTGATAATGGAGACAGATATATAGAAAGTGTGCAGTGAGGGTGCTTGTCAATCACTAGGTAGCCAGTCTTTACTTAACTCGGCCCAAGCAATGCCCAAAGACTCCCATGCCTTTCTTGGTTGGACCAACCCAACCGGCCATTTCCGACTTCCTGAATTGGGAGAGCAAGTCTCTCTTTTTTGGGGGGGGAGCAGAGCAGTGAAAGAATGAACCAAAGCAAATG